TGACCAAAAAATCAAAATAAGTGTTGATATAAAATTGGGTCCCCCCCTCCGGCAGGATCAAAAAATGAAGTATTAAAATTTCGATCTGTTAAAAGCATAGTAATAGCTCCGGCTAGCACGGGCAATGACAAAAGTAAAAGAATAGCAGTGATCTTTACTGACCAGACAAAAAGAGGTAAGCGTTCGAATTTTATTCCTTGTCAACGTATATTAATTACTGTTGTAATAAAATTTGCGGCACCTAAAATTGAAGAAATACCTGCTAAGTGAAGAGAAAAAATAGCTAAATCGACGGATGCTCCAGCATGAGCTAAATTACCTGAAAGAGGCGGGTAAACTGTTCATCCTGTGCCAACTCCTCTTTCTACTGCAGAAGATGCTAAAAGTAAAATTAGAGAAGGAGGTAAGAGTCAAAATCTTATATTATTAAGTCGGGGGAAAGCTATATCTGGGGCCCCAAGCATTAATGGAATAAGTCAATTACCAAATCCACCAATTATTAGTGGTATAACTAAGAAAAAAATTATAACAAAAGCATGGGCAGTTACAATTACATTATAAAGTTGGTCATCTCCAAGTAAAGCTCCAGGTTGGCCTAGTTCTGCTCGAATTAAGATACTTAATGCAGTTCCTACTAAGCCTGACCAAATACCAAAAATTAAGTAAAGTGTTCCAATATCTTTATGATTTGTGGAAAATAGCCATCGCATATGGTAACAATGTTAATTTTTAGGTATAATTAATTTATAAAAAATTAAAAATAGGAAGTGCTATAAAAATAAAAATACCGCCAATGGCATTCACACTAAAAATAAATACTACTAAAAAAGAAAAGTTTGATTTTATATTTAAAGTTTTTAAGTTTAATTGGCTAGAAAAATTTGTTTTATCTAAAAAAAGACTTAATGTGGTTAAATAAGTTCCAGACAAAAGAGTGATTGAGAAAAGCAACCTTAAATAATAAAAAAGGCTAATTAGGGAACCTAAAAGAAGGGGTAAAAGAGGAAGATAAAAAGAAGATATAAGTGAGGATCAAATTGCAATTCATTTACTAAAAAATCCTAAAAGAGGAGGCATTCCACCTAATGATAAAAGCATAAAAATTACTGTTACTTCGTAAATCTTTGATTTTATAGGTTCTAGAGTTCTTGCTTGTGAAAACAAAGATTTTTCTGAGGATCAAAGAGATATAAATAAAGAAACTGAAATTATTAAGTAAATTAAAAAGTAAATTTTTAATGTCCTTATTCCTACAACAGAACAAAGTAATAGTCAGCCTATATGCCCAATAGAAGAATATGCAAGCAGGGCGCGAACTTGTGTTTGATTTAAGCCCCCAATTCCTCCTACAAGAGATGACAATGCAGCTATAAGTAATAAAAAAAAAGAAAGAAAAAAGGTACTACTTTGGTATATAATAACTAAAGTGGCTAAGAGAAAGAGGGGAGCTAATTTTTGTCATGTTGTAAGAATTAAGCAAGCTATCCATGATACTCCGGCTATAACCCTTGGGAGTCAAAAATGAAATGGAAATCTCCCTAATTTTAGTATTAATCCAAAAATAAGTGGAAAAAGACCAATAAACAAAGAATTACTAGCGCCAGTTTCTCAAGATATAAAAATATCAAATGACATCAAGCTTCCCAGCATAATTATACCGGAACCTAGTGCTTGTATAATAAAGTATTTTATAGCAGATTCCGCTTCTCGAGAAGCGCCGCTGTAGATAAGAATTGGAATAAACCCTATAAGGTTGATCTCTAAGCCAGCTCAGATTCTCAGTCAATGAAGGGACGATAAAGATAAAGTTGTTCCAAAAACTAAAATAAAAACAAATAAATAGCCGAACGGTATTAGAGATATCATATTAAAGAAGAGGACGGAATTGAGCCGCCCAAAGCGAAGTTAGCAGCACCACTTTATGGCCTTTTCTTCTTATTTATTTATAGCAAGAACAATTGTAGCTTAATTTATCCAATCTAAAGAACCTTCATTTCATTCGTGAAATAATCCTAAAATTAGAATCAGGAGAAAAGATAATAAACTTAATAATATAAATGTATCTATTCCTGCAATAGTTTTAATTACTGGTGGGAACAGTAAAACAATTTCTACATCAAAAATAAGAAAAATAACCGCTAGCCAAAAAAATCGTAAGGAAAATGGTAGTCGTGCTGATCCTATAGGATCAAAGCCACACTCGAAGGGAGATCTTTTTTCTCGGTCAGCTGTTGACCGTTTTGCGGTTGTTCATGCAACAAACATAACAACAGCAGAAATAATCACTGCGATTAATGAAGAAATTAAGTAGCCTAACATTAAGGTGAAGAAGAAAAAAAATCTTATATTCTGCATCATCATCGCATCCCGTTTTGTCCGGCACATCACCTTGGCTAGATGAGCAGCAATAAGCTGCAGAGGCCTAATTAACAGATAGGTGCCTAATTGGCTTTCATCTAATAAGCAGAGGCAGACTTACACTACCTAGAAATGGGCCGAAACCATATGTAATATTTTCACTTTCTGCTTTGGCTATGGAAGATTTTGGTCTTCATTAATTGAATGCAAATCAAACCTTTTAATTTAAAGTACATGGCCAGGGATAATAATATCGTCGTTAGATTAAAAGCCTAATGCCTGCTACTCGGCCACCTAAAAATAGTATAGTTAAAAAGGTTAGTGAACTAAGACCCTCATCAATAGATTGATAAATAAAGAAATAATCAAACTACATCAACAAAATGTCAGTATCAAGCTGCTGCTTCAAACCCGAAATGGTGTGTAGTTGAAAAGTGGTCTCTTGCTGCACGAATTAAACAGACAATTAAAAAAGTTGTCCCAATTAACACGTGGAGGCCATGGAATCCTGTTGCAACAAAAAAGGTAGAGCCATATGCACCGTCAGCAATTGTGAAAGGGGCTTCGTAATATTCACCTGCTTGAAGAATTGTAAAATAAACACCTAAAATAACTGTTATAAGTAGTCCTTGGGTTCCTCCTTCTTTATTGCCTTCTATTAAAGCATGGTGGGCTCAAGTAACAGTGACCCCAGAAGCAAGAAGTACTGCTGTATTTAATAGTGGAACTTGAAAAGGATTTAAAGGGTCCACTCCAATTGGAGGTCAGCAACCCCCTAATTCTAAAGTGGGCGCAAGACTTCTGTGAAAATAAGCTCAGAAAAATGCGAAAAAAAAGCAAACTTCTGATGTAATAAATAAAATTATTCCTCATCGGAGTCCCGAAGATACTTTTTCTGTGTGAAATCCTTGGAAGGTAGCTTCTCGGGTTACATCGCGTCATCATTGAATTATTGTCCTAATAATTAAAAAAAAACCTAAAAGAGAAACTGAGTAAGAATACCCATGAAATCATCCTGCGGACCCCGAAGTTAGAAATAAGGCTCCAATGGAACCAGTAAGAGGTCAAGGGCTAAATTCTACTAAATGGAATGGAGTTCGGATCATGGCATAAATATAAAGAGTTTTAGTAAGGATACTTAAAAAACTGCAAAAATCATGTTATACTTCAAAAAAAAAAAACTTTACATGAGGGTTTCCTTGAAAACAAAATTCCCGCTTTTTCCTAACTTTTTTGAAGAAATAAAAGTTTTTGGGAAAAGTAAGTAGCTTACAGTGATTTTTTGCAAATTTTACGGATTTTTTTTGCAAAGTGTGTGTCTTTTTCTTTTTACTAATTTGTTTGTTTAATTTTATATATATATATAAAATACTCATTAAGTATAGTATTGTACGATCGCCTTCCAAGTGATAAGTTTAAGTAAATTCTTAAAATGAGTACCAATTTTGTTAATTTTATTATTATAAAATAGTATAATGAGTACATAGAGTTTTGATCTCTGCAGAAGAAGTTCGATTCTTCTTTTTATAAAGGATTTTAAGTTAATTGAAACTAAAGGCCTTCAAAGCCTTAAATGAGATATTTAATTCTCAAATTCTGCATCTTATAGTTGATTGAAATACAACATTAAATTGCAAATTTAAAGGAGGAATTAAAATCTTAAGATGTTTGTAAGATGGCTGAGTGCTGGAAGCGAAAGATTGTAGCTCTTTTAACGGAGTAATTCTCCTCTTATAAGAAAGTCTAGTAGGATAAGCTAAGTTGAAGCTGTCGGGTTCATACCTCGAATATGGTATTGTAAGACCTCCTATTATGGAAAATTTGGTTTTGGTTTATGATTTAACTGTGGCATTATTAAAATACATGGTACTTTATGGGTTCCGGTGAGTAAATGCGGCTTAAAGTTAGGTTTATGTTAAATACGTAACTAGCTAAGTCAGTGTGGCATAATTATTTGAATATTACGTTTAATGATTCACTATGAGAACACCAGTATTGGAGATTAATATTACTAACTAGGGTTTGGTTTAGTAAGTAGTTGTAAGGTCTGGTAAAGCTTGTGCCAGCCACCGCGGTTAGACAAGCGGACCAAGTTAAATTGTAGTCGGTAAAAAAGGAAGTTAGAAAACTTTTGTTGATGTTAAGGAAAATAAATCTTGTTTGTAGAAGTTAAATTCGTGCAAAGAAGGGTAGATTACTAGTTTCCTAAGCTTTGATACTTCGAAAATTAAAGGAGAGACCGGGATTAGATACCCCGTTATTTTTATTGTAAAATTTGGTTTTAGCCTACCTGGGTAGTACGGATAAAATTAACTATATAAAAGTATTTTTGTATAGTAGTTTTTCGTTTAAAACTCAAAAAACTTGGCGGTGCCTTAATTCTTTCCAGGGGAACCTGTCCTGTAATCGATGATCCACGATTTAGCTTACTTTTTTTTGAATGTTAATTTTTATAAAATAAATCAGTTTGTATACCGTCGTCGTCAGATTACCTTTGAGAGATAAAAAGTTGTCGGAAGAATAATAATTTAAAGATTAAATTTATTTTTGAAATTTAAAAAAGTTTTGATGTCAGATCAAGGTGCAGCTTATAAAAAAGAAGAGATGGGTTACAATATAAAATTAATTTGGATCTTAAAGTGTAACTTTTAAGTGAAATTGGACTTGGAAGTAATATAGAAAAGTTATACTGTAAAGTCTTTTTATTAAGGATTTTGTGGCTTTGAATAAATAGTTAGTCTGTGTGAATGAAGTACTAAGGTGTGTACAAATCGCCCGTCGCTCTCGTTGGAAAATGAGGTAAGTCGTAACATAGTGAAGGTACCGGAAGGTGTCTTGGAGAAAAATATTTATTGAGGTATAGCATAAATAATGTGCTTCGCTTACATTGAAGAGATAGCTAATAGATTGGCTTGCCTTGAAATAAAATTTTAGCTTATTAGTAAGGTTTACGTGGTAAATAGAAGTGAAACGAAACTAAGAAATCAATAGTAAAGTTGGTTTATAAGAAACGTCTGAATTTAGTAGTATTGGTGAGTGAAAATTTAATAAAGTTGGCTGTAGAGAATAAGTACTGTAAAGGAAAATGTGATTGTAGGTTTTGTATATATTTAGTAGAAATTAATTTTTGTACCTTTTGTATCATGGTTCTTTTAGATTATAGATTTAATTAAATATTCCCGAAAAAATTTGAGCTATTCTTAAGCTTTGCGTCAACGTTGTAAAGTTGTGCTTAGATTTAAGAATAGGGGTGAAATGCTTGACGAAAATTTTGATAGCTGGTTAATCAGGAAATATATTAAAGTATAGGGTAGTTTTGTTAATTTTCTTAATATTATTTAGTTAATAAAAGTAAAAATAAAAAAAATCTCAGGTAAAAAAGGATAAGCTTTTTTATTAGTACAAGAACTTTTTGAAAATAAAAATAAATGCAGTAGGCTTAGAATTAGTCATTTGTTATTAAACTTGTTATAAAGTAATTTAATTCAAAATTAAGATTATATATATATAAAAAATTTCTGTGTAAGTAAGTAATACTGATTTAATTGTTGGAATCAAAAAAAACAATGAATTTCTGTGGAAATGAGTATTAATAATTTAGTTAAAATTTTCTGGTTGATTTTTTAAAAGAATAAGCTTTGCGTACGATTTGTAAATAAATAATAATATTAAGTTGTAAGCTTAAGTAATTAAAATTTTTAATAAAATTCTGGAAAAGGAACTCGGCAAAAATTGGCTTCGCCTGTTTATCAAAAACATCTCTCTTTGTATAAAGTTATTTAAAGAGTCGGACCTGCCCGGTGACTAAAAGTTAAACGGCCGCGGTACCCTGACCGTGCAAAGGTAGCATAATCATTTGCCTTTTAATTGGAGGCTGGTATGAATGGTTTGACGAGAGCTAAGCTGTCTCTTTCAGAATAAATAGAATTTAACTTTTAGGTGAAGAGGCCTAAATTTATTTGAGGGACAAGAAGACCCTATTGAGCTTTAGTGGTGTTGTAAATTAAGTATATAATAAGTGAATTTGTTAATAAATCTCACTTAAGTTAAAAGTAAATATGGTTTTATAATTTATCTTTACAAAAAATCTTTAGTTGGGGCGACTGAGGAACAAAAAAAGCTTCCTTAAATAAGTTAAGAATTATGAATATTAAAAGATTTATATTATTTTTACTAAATAGAGTTGATCCAAAAATTTTGATCAATGGAAAAAGTTACCATAGGGATAACAGCGTAATCTTTCTGGAGAGATCAAATCGAAAGGAGGGTTTGCGACCTCGATGTTGGACTAAGATATCCGGAGGGTGTAGAAGTTCTCAATGGTTGGTCTGTTCGACCATTAAAATCTTACGTGATCTGAGTTCAGACCGGCGTGAGCCAGGTTGGTTTCTATCTTCAAAGAAATGGTTTTTCTGTGGCTAGTACGAAAGGATCGTCATAAAGATAACTAAGTTAAAATTTTTTGATTTCGTGTAATAGAATTTAAGTTTTAGAGTTGTTATTAGAAATATATAAGCGTAATTGAGTTGGCAGATTTATGTGGTTGATTTAGGCTCAACAGAAAAAGGTGAAAGTCCTTTACTTAATAGAGGTGCCAGGATGGCAGAGTAGTGCATTAGGTTTAAGCCCTAAATATAGAAATTAAATTTTTCTTTCTGGTAGATGACTGTAGGGTCTTTTTTATGTAGACTTCTAACTTATATTTGTGTGTTGCTTGGTGTGGCTTTTTTTACTTTGCTTGAGCGTAAAGGATTAGGATACTTTCAGATTCGTAAGGGGCCGAATAAGGTGGGATTAGGAGGATTACCTCAACCTTTGGCTGATGCTGCTAAATTATTTACTAAAGAGCTAGTAAAGCCGACTTTGGCAAACCAATTTCCCTATTTTTTTGCTCCAGTAATGAGATTGATTTTAGCTTTGTTGTTGTGGGAAGTGTACCCTTCTAGAAATTGTGGTGGATATTTTATGTGGGGTATTTTGTTTTTTTTGTGTGTGTCGAGATTAAATGTTTATGGAACTTTGTTGGCTGGGTGGGCTTCGAATTCTAAATACGCTTTGCTTGGAGCGGTTCGTGCTGTGGCGCAAACTATTTCGTATGAAGTGAGTTTGGCTTTGATTTTATTGTTTGTATTGTTTGTGTGCAGAAGATTTAGATTTTTACACATTAAAAATATATATGAGTATGTGTGATTGAGGGTATTATTAATACCTATCTCGCTTGTGTGATTTGTGTCTTGCGTAGCGGAGACTAACCGTGCCCCTTTTGATTTTGCTGAAGGTGAATCAGAATTAGTGTCTGGGTTTAATATTGAGTATAGTGCTGGCGGGTTTGCGTTAATTTTTATGGCGGAGTATGGAAATATCTTAGTTATAAGATTGTTTACAAGAATTCTATTTTTTGGTGGAAGAAATATATTTATTTGTGATTTAGATCTTATAATGAGAGTAAAAGTTTTGTTTTTTGCTTTTTTATTTGTATGAGTTCGGGCAACTCTTCCTCGGTTTCGTTACGACTTATTGATGGGGTTAACTTGAAAGTCTTTTTTGCCTGTATCTCTAGGTGGGCTTGTTTTAATGAGTGGTGTATTATTTTTAATGGGGAGGTAAAGAAATGTAAATAAGGTTTATAAAATTAAATAAGCGTTAAAGATAGAATTTATTATATGAAAAATAATTATATAAAATTGCTAATTTAATATAAAGTTTCGTGTTGAGAATCAATTATATATAAAATAAAGAAGTATGTTGTAAGAATTAAAAATAAGATGTTTTGTTTTAATAAAAGAAATAGAAAAATGGATAATATGCGGGGCGATAGTTTAATAAAAATATTGGTATTGGAAGCCAAAGATTGGAGCTAACTTCCATCCTCCGAGTATGAGGTTAATAATTGTGTTAAGGTTGTGTTTTTCTTTAATTTTTATGATGCCTATAATGTTACAGCCTTTAAGGTTAGGTCTTTGTATTATAGGTTTAAGTGGAGTTATGTGTATTTTGGTGGGGTTGGTTGTATCTTCTTGGTACGGGTATGTATTGTTTTTAGTGTATGTGGGGGGTTTACTGGTAATATTTGCTTATGTATCTGCGCTGGCTCCTAATAATTTCTTTTCTAGGGCTAGTTCTGTGGTTGGTTTTATTTTTATGGGATTTTTAAGTTTTTTTTTAATGGGGATTATGTATTTTCTAGATTTAAGGTATTTAAGAAACTTAATAAGCTTTGAAGGTGAGAAAAGGAGCAGTTCTTCTGGGAGAATAATTATTGGTTCAAGAAGAATGTGTTTAGTAATTGTTCTAGGGACTGTTCTTTTGGTGAATTTACTGGCTGTTGTAAAGGTGTGTTATTATCAGCAAGGGCCTTTGCGGTTTTATTCTGAGTTAAAATAAAAATTGTGATGAAGATTGAATATGCATAGACCTCTTCGAAAGTCTCATCCTGTATTAAAAGTTATTAATGGCTCATTAATTGATTTGCCGGCTCCAATAAATTTATCTATTTGGTGAAATTTTGGTTCTTTGTTAGGCCTTTGTTTAATTATTCAAATTTCTACAGGGTTGTTTTTGTCAATACATTACATTGATCATGTAGATTTGGCTTTTGCTTCTGTATCACATATTTCTCGAGATGTAAATTATGGGTGGCTTCTTCGTGCAATTCATGCTAATGGTGCTTCTTGGTTTTTTATTTGTATTTATTTCCATATTGGGCGGGGGATATATTACGGGTCTCATTTAAATATCCACACTTGAAATATTGGTGTTGTTTTATTATTACTAACTATGGCTACTGCTTTTCTAGGTTATGTTTTGCCTTGGGGACAAATATCTTTTTGGGGGGCTACTGTAATTACTAATCTTTTCTCGGCGATCCCATATATTGGTAAAGATTTAGTTCAGTGAATATGGGGAGGGTTTGCTGTAGATAATGCTACTTTAACTCGGTTCTTTAGTTTACATTTTTTAGTTCCTTTTGTAATTGCGGGGTTAAGGGTGTTGCATTTATTATTTTTACATGAAAGAGGATCAAATAACCCTTTAGGTTTAAACAGGGATAGAGATAAAGTACCTTTTCATTCTTATTATAGATTTAAAGATTTAGTTGGGTTTTTAGTTCTTTTATTTCTTTTAAGGTTATTGGTTTTGTTTTCACCTTTTTTGTTGGGAGATCCGGAAAATTTTATTCCTGCTAATCCTTTAGTTACTCCAGTTCACATTCAGCCTGAATGATATTTCTTGTTTGCTTATGCTATTTTACGATCAATTCCTAACAAGTTAGGAGGAGTAGTGGCTTTAGCAATATCTGTAGTTATTTTATTTATTGTTCCATTAACTCATCTAGCTAAAAGACGGTCTATAGCATTCTATCCGGTGAATCAAGTTTTATTTTGGGGCTTGGTTGGAATTTTGTTTATTTTAACTTGAATTGGAGCTTGTCCTGTAGAAGCTCCTTATGAAGGTATTGGGCAAATTTTTACCGTGTTATATTTTATATATTATTTATTAAACCCGGTAGTTTATCTAATTTGGGATAAAATTTTAAGATATTAATTAAAAATTATAATTGAAAAATTAGAAGTAAAAAGCCGCTCTTCTGGGATGTGTTTTGTCTTGAAAATAAAGTAGAAGTGTTCGATTCACTTAGTGGCTTAATAAAGTAAAAAATAGATTTAATTTTGGTGCAGTGGTAGCTGGAATATTAGCGTTGGTCTTGTAAATCAAAGGTTGGAAGAGATAAACTTCTCTACTGCTTAAAAGTATTGCAATTAAGTTGTGGTGTAGTTTCAAAAATGTTGATGAATTGCTATGGTAAAAGTTTCATTATTATGTTTTGTATCTTGTTTTGGGGTTTTATTTTCTATTATAAGTTTATCTCTTCAAAAGACCCACTTATTAAGGGCTTTACTTAGGCTTGAAGCTATAACTTTAAATTTGTTTATTTTATTATTAAGAGTATGTTCAGGGGTGGGAATAGAAGGGGAAATATGTTTAGTGTTAATTACTATAGGAGCTTGTGAAGCAAGATTAGGATTAGCTGTTTTAGTATCTTTAATTCGGGCTCATGGAAATGACTACGTTTCCAGATTTAGTTGCCATAAATGTTAAGTCTTTTAGTAATTAATATGTGCCTTCTAGTTAGATTTGGGAACTATAACTTGAATTGGTATTTTCGGCTTTGGGGATTAACTTTTGGTGTATTTATTTCTATATTGTTATTATTTTCTGGGGGGTTGAGAAGAGAAGTAGTGTCAAAGTGATTTATAATTGATGGATTAAGATCTTCTTTAGTGGCTTTAACATGATGAATTTCTATTTTAATACTTATCGCAAGTCAGTCAGTAAAAAGAAAAAAAAATAAATCTTGTTTGTTTTCTTTTTTTGTTTGTTTTTTAAATTTAGTGTTAGTATTAACTTTTTTTTCTAGAAACATTATCTGATTTTATGTTTTCTTTGAGGCATCTTTAGTTCCAACTCTTGCTTTAATTTTAGGGTGAGGATATCAACCTGAGCGGCTTCAGGCTGGCATATATATAATATTATATACGGTTAGTGCATCTTTGCCTTTGTTGGTTTTAATTTTACTGAGAGCAGAGGTAGGATTTACTGGGAGATTTATATTAAAAGAGGTTTTGAGAAGAAAAAGAAATTCGTTTAGGGTACTAAGAGGAAATAAAGGCCAAGATGTAGTGTTTTTAGTTGGGTTGGCTGCTTTTTTGGTTAAGTTGCCAATGTTTTCAGTACATTTGTGATTACCTAAGGCTCATGTGGAAGCACCTGTTGCAGGATCAATAGTTTTAGCTGGAATTTTATTAAAGTTAGGGGGGTATGGTCTTCTTCGGATATATCAGTATTTGGGTTTCGGGGTATTAGGGGGGGTTAAAGATGTTTTATTTTGTTTTGCTTTGTGGGGAGGGCTAATTACAAGATTTATTTGTTTTCGACAGGTGGATTTAAAATCTTTAATTGCATACTCATCAGTTGGTCATATAAGATTAATGTTAGCGGGGGTTTTATCTAATAGATCTTGAGGATGATTTGCGGCGCTCGGAATAATGTTAGCTCATGGTTTATGCTCTTCTGGGTTGTTTTCTTTAGCTAATTATAATTATGAGAAAACAGGAACTCGAAGACTTGTTATAAATAAAGGTATATTACTGGTTTGTCCTATCCTTTCAATGTGGTGATTTTTATTTTGTGTGGTAAATATGGCTGCGCCGCCTTCTATTAATTTATTAAGAGAAATTTTAGTCTTTCCTTCTGTCTTATTTTATTCATTATGACTATTAGTTCCTGTAGGTGGTATGAGATTTTTAGCGGCTGTGTACAGGTTGTTTTTATATGTTAGAACTCAGCATGGAGGGTTTTCTAAGTTCATTTTTCCTTTTGTGGGGTTAAAAAATAATTCTTTGTTACTTCTGTTCTTACATTATTTGCCTGTAAATCTGATAATTTTAAAGTCGGATATTATTTGTACTTGGTTAGTATAGATTAAATAAAAATAAAACGAAAATAGAGTAATATCAAAAACTATTTAAAAGTCATTAGATAAAAGATCAAGTTAGTTTATTTATTAAAACTTCAGGGTGTGGGCTTGGAAAAGAAAATGTATTTTCACTTGATAATGAAGCTTTTTTGAGGATTTAATAGCGTGAAAAGTTCTAGTATTAGATCTTTTATACTTTTTAGCTATGTAGTTAGAATTTTTCCATTTGTTATTTATTTTTTTTTGTTTAATAAATCTATTTTAATGGAGTGAGAAATTTTGTCTGTTACAGGGACTAACATAAGATTGTCTTTGATTTTAGATCCAGTTGGATTAAGTTTTAGGGCAGTGGTATGTTTTATTTCTGCTTGTGTAATAATATTTTCTTCTTCTTATATGGCTGATGATATCTTCTTGAGTCGCTTTACTTGTCTTGTTATAATATTTGTTTTGTCAATAAATCTTCTTGTTTTTATTCCTAATTTAGTAGCTTTGTTAATTGGATGAGATGGTTTGGGAATTGTTTCTTTCGCTTTGGTAATTTATTATCAAAATGTAAAGTCTTTGTCTGCTGGAATACTAACTGCTCTGGCTAATCGTGTTGGAGATGTTATACTTCTCTTATCAATCGGGTTTTGTGCAGTTCAAGGACATTGAAATATTTTATTCATGTGGGACAGATGTTTCTCACCGGTTTTAGTATTTTGTGTGGTTGTTGCAGGAATAACTAAGAGTGCACAGATTCCATTTTCGAGATGGTTGCCTGCAGCTATAGCTGCACCAACTCCTGTTTCTGCTCTAGTTCACTCGTCGACGCTGGTGACCGCAGGAGTGTTTTTGTTAATTCGATTTTTTCCATTTTTAGAGGAATTTGAGGGATTTAGGTTTGGGTTATTATTTGTGGCGGTGCTCACTTTATTAATAGCAGGGATTGGGGCAAATTACGAATATGATTTGAAGAACGTAATTGCCTTATCAACTCTTAGGCAGCTGGGAGTGATAATAATAAGTTTAGGTTTAAAAATACCATATCTTGCATTATTTCATTTGTATACTCATGCGTTATTTAAGGCTATGTTATTTTTATGTGCTGGTGCAATTATCCACAATAATAGAAATTCTCAGGATCTTCGTCAGTTGGGAAATTTATGGAACCAAATGCCTCTTAGTGTGTCTTGTTTAAATGTGGCAAACTTAGCATTATGTGGAGCGCCATTTATGAGAGGTTTTTATTCTAAGGATTTGATTTTAGAAACTAGGTTGTTTAGTCCTTGTAATTTTATTATATTAGTATTAATTTTTTTGGCAACTGGAATGACTGCAATATATAGAATTCGTTTATCTATTTATTCTTTGTGGGGTCATTGTAACCATTTATCTTATCATAGAAATTTTGATGAGGATATTAAGGTTTCTTGGCCCGTAATAATGTTGAGTACAATTAGGTTATTTATTGGGAGTGTTCTTCAAAGAGAGGTTTTAGAATTTAATAGATGGATGGTATTACCTTTATGAAATAAATTATTAACTATTGTTGTGACGGTAATTGGTGGCTGGCTTGCTATTGTATTGTGGCAAAGCCCTTCTTTAAAATTTAAAGGTAATAATTTATTAATTAGTTTTAATTCAATAATATGATTTTTTGCTATACTATCTACTCAGCCAGTAATTTTTGGTCCATTGCAAAGAAGAAAAAAAATATTTAGGTCTCTAGATCAGGGGTGATTAGAGGTGTTTGGGGGACAAGGGATATTTGTTGGAGCTACAAAGTTGAGTAAAATAAATCAAATTGTGCAAAGGAAATTACTAAGAAAATTTATTTTGATGATAATTATATCATCTTTGTTGGTGGTTGTGCTAAGTTTAATTGGGTAAGGTATTTGTAAGTACTAATAAAATTTAGTAAAATTTCTGGATTTAGTTTGTTAAAATTTATGGCAACTCTGATAGCTTAATTAAAGAGCATAGCGTTGAAGGTGCTAAGGTGGAATAATAATTCCTCGGGGTGCTATACAAATAATTTAATTTTACTTTATCAATTATCTAGCGGAGGGGTGATCATCTGAATAAAGAGTTACTAAAAGGGAAAAAATATAAGCCTGAATAAGGGCAACACCAATTTCAAACATAAAATAAAATACTTGAATAAAAATAAGGAATAGTACAGCAATAGTGGAATAGATAAAAAAACCGGATCTAAGATAGGTACCGATTAATCCTAGAACAATGTGACCAGCTCTTATATTAGCAACTAGTCGAATGGATAGAGTAATTGGACGCACGCATAATCTAACTGTTTCTACTAAAACTAAAAATGGATTTAAGGCAGCGGGTGCTCCTCCAGGTAAAAGACTGGCAGCGGCTGAAGACGGATTGAAGGAAGCTCCAGAAAGAATTAAAGAAAGTCATAGTGGGAGTCCAAGGGAAAATCTAACAGCTAGGTGTGTTGTTACCCCGAAAACATAAGGAATAAGTCCCATTAGGTTTAAAAGAATTAAAAAGATAAATAAACTTGTTACAATATTAACAAATCCTCTTAATTTTACTCCGAAGGATCGATTTAATTGAGATATAATAACTGATTTAGCTGCGTTTAGAGGAGACGTTCATCGACTTGGGGGAACCCAGTATGCTATATTAAATAGAATAATGACAGTGAGCGTACATAGTCATATAAGTTTATAATAAGACATGAAAACAAAGTTGTGATCGTCGAATGAGGAGAAAATGTCTACTAGCATTCTTTTATTATAGTTTAACGTGAAATTAGAAAATTGAGGGTGCTATAAAAATATTTACCAACGTCATGAATTGGGCCCAAGAGAGTGAGAGGAAATGGAATTAGTAGATGAAATTGAATATTTTGTTGTATATGTTCACCAAATAAGAGTGGAAACTAAAATAATGACTAACCAAAACAAAATAAATAAAAGTAATCAGTTTACGGGAGCTAATTGAGGCATGCGGAAAATACTACTAAAGTAGTAACTCTTGCTTGACAAACAAGTATTATTATATTAACTAATTTTCCAATTAAATAATAATAAAATTTAAGAGTTTTTGCCTACAGCAATAATTCATTTAGCAAAATCGTCAATTTCTACGGCTTCTAGAACAATTGGCATAAATGAATGATTGGCTCCACAAATTTCGGAGCATTGACCATAAAAGATTCCTGGACGTTTAACGAAAAAGCTAATTTGGTTTAGGCGACCAGGAATTGCGTCTGCTTTTACCCCTAAAGACGGAACAGTTCAGGAGTGAATTACATCGGCTGAAGTCACTAATACACGAATATTAGCATTTACTGGTACTACGGCTCGATGGTCAACTTCTAATAACCGGTATTGTCCTTCCTCTAGTTCGTTTGTAGGAACCATATAAGAGTCAAATTCAATATCCATAAAATCGGAGTATTCGTAGCTTCAATATCATTGATGGCCAATTCTTTTAATCGTTAAGGTGCATGATCCAACTTCGTCTAAAAGATAAAGTAAACGAAGAGATGGAAAAGCTAAAAAAACAAGTACTACTGCTGGGAAGATGGTTCAGATCGTTTCAATTGTTTGTCCGTCAACTTGGTAGCGGTAAATAAATGTATTAGTTATAAGGGAAAGAGTAAAATAGGTTACTAACCTAATAATAAGAGTTAAAATTAGTATGGCATGATCATGAAAATAAATTAATTGTTCCATAATTGGGGAAGCAGCATCTTGAAATCCTAATTGTCCTCATAGGGCCATAAGTGTTAACTTAAGTTTAATTGTAATGAGTTAGCCTTTAGAAGAAACCAAAGCTGCCGTTTCACTTGAATTGTGGAAGTCAGAAGGAAGGAGATCATCTCATTCAAGAGAAGAACTTATATGTAAAGTTGTTGCTACTCTTCGTTGAGATGCTAAGGCCTCTCAGACGATAAACATAAAGTAAAGAATTGCGACTAAAGAAAGGGTAGAGCCAAAAGAAGAGACAACATTTCATTTAGTATATGAGTCCGGATAATCAGAATATCGACGTGGTATACCTCTTAACCCTAAGAAGTGTTGCGGAAAAAATGTTAAGTTAACTCCGGCAAATATAATAAAAAAATGTGCTTTTGTTCATCGTTCATGAAGTGTTAAGCCTGTAATTAATGGGAATCAGTAATTAAAGGCTGCAAATAGAGCAAAAATGGCGCCTATAGATAAAACATAATGGAAGTGGGCCACTACATAATATGTATCGTGAAGTATAATGTCTAATGAGGCATTAGATAAAACAATACCTGTTAGACCCCCGATAGTAAAAAGAAAAATAAATCCTAAAGCCCAAATTATTGGAGTTTCATATTTAATTCGAGATCCGTGAATAGTTGCAAGTCAGCTAAAAATTTTAATTCCTGTCGGAACCGCAATAATTATTGTAGCTGCTGTAAAGTAAGCACGAGTGTCTACGTCTATTCCTACTGTAAATATATGGTGAGCTCAAACAATAAAACCTAAAATACCAATTGCTAGTATAGCATAAATTATTCCTAAGCTACCAAAAGTTTCTTTTTTTGCCGAGTAGTGGGTAACTACATGGGAAATTATACCAAACCCAGGTAAAATCAAAATATAAACTTCTGGGTGACCAAAAAACCAAAATAAGTGTTGATATAAAATTGGGTCCCCCCCTCCGGCAGGATCAAAAAATGAAGTATTAAAATTTCGATCTGTTAAAAGCATAGTAATAGCTCCGGCTAGCACGGGCAATGACAAAAGTAAAAGAATAGCAGTGATCTTTACTGACCAGACAAAAAGAGGTAAGCGTTCGAATTTTATTCCTTGTCAACGTATATTAATTACTGTTGTAATAAAATTTGCGGCACCTAAAATTGAAGAAATACCTGCTAAGTGAAGAGAAAAAATAGCTAAATCGACGGATGCTCCAGCATGAGCTAAATTACCTGAAAGAGGCGGGTAAACTGTTCATCCTGTGCCAACTCCTCTTTCTACTGCAGAAGATGCTAAAAGTAAAATTAGAGAAGGAGGTAAGAGTCAAAATCTTATATTATTAAGTCGGGGGAAAGCTATATCTGGGGCCCCAAGCATTAATGGAATAAGTCAATTACCAAATCCACCAATTATTAGTGGTATAACTAAGAAAAAAATTATAACAAAAGCATGGGCAGTTACAATTACATTATAAAGTTGGTCATCTCCAAGTAAAGCTCCAGGTTGGCCTAGTTCTGCTCGAATTAAGATACTTAATGCAGTTCCTACTAAGCCTGACCAAATACCAAAAATTAAGTAAAGTGTTCCAATATCTTTATGATTTGTGGAAAATAGCCATCGCAT